CTAAGGATTATTTTCGATTATAAACGATTCCATCGTCCTTTGCGATATATCAAAAATGATCAATTTGAAAATGCTGTAAGAAATGAGATGTCACAATTCTTTTTTCATACATGTCAAAGTGATGCAAAAGAAAAAATATCTTTTACGTATCCATCTAGTTTATCAACTTTTCTTGAAATGATGCAAAGAAAGACGTCTCTCTTCACAACAGAAAAACTCTCCTATGATGAATTGGATAATCGTTGGAGTTCTATTAATGAACAAAAAAGAAACAACCTAAGGAATCAATTTCTAAATAGGGCCGAAGCTCTAGATAAGGAATTTTTTGCTTTGGATGTACTCGAAAAAAAGAGTAGATTATGTAATGATGAGACTAAAAAAAAATACTTACCTAAAATATATGATCCTTTCTTGAACGGACCCTATCGCGGACGAATCAAAAAAAGTTTTTTATTCTCAATCAAGAATAAAACTTACCCAAAAAACTACATTTGGATAAATAAGATTCACGCCATCCTTCTTAATATTAATACTGATTATCCAGGCTTTGAACAGAAAATAGATAGATTTGATAAAAAATCATTATCAAATGAAATTCGTTTTTTTTTTAACTTGATCAGTCAATTTTCTGGAAAATCAGTATCCAATTTCAATTTTAAAGGACTTTGTTTATTTCGAGAACATGAAAAGATGGATTCCGAAGCTAAAAAAAAAAAAATGAAGTTTTTATTCGACGCAATTCTAACTGATGCGAACGATAAAACAATTATAAATAGAAAAAAATGTATTGGAATAAAAGAAAGCAGTAAAAAAGTTCCTCGATGGTCATACAAATTAATTGACGAGGTAGAACACCTGGAAACATCCGGTGAAACAGCGGATTATGAGATTCGTTCAAGAAAAGCCAAACGTGTCGTAATTTTTACTGATGACTCAGAGAATGCCAATGCTTATACGGATACCAAGGATACTGATAATTCTGATGAAAAAGATGAATTAGCTTTAATACGTTATTCACAACAACCGGATTTTCGGCGAGACATAATCAAAGGATCTAGACGCGCTCAAAGACGTAAAACTGTTAATTGGAAAATCTTTCAAGCAAGCGCACATTCTCCTCTTTTTTTGGACAAAATTGACAAACCCTCTTTCTTTTCTTTTGATATTTTCGAGCCAATGAAAATCCTTTTTCTAAATTGGATGTGGAAAAATAAAAATACAGAATTGAAAATTTCGGATTCTACAGAGGAAAAGACAAAAGAGATTAAGAAAAAAGAGGAAGAAAGGCGTATAGAAATAGCCGAAGCCTGGGATAGCATTATATATGCTCAAGTAATAAGAGGTTTTTTATTAGTAACCCAATCGATTATTAGAAAATATATTCTATTACCCTCATTGATAATAACTAAAAATATCGTTCGTATACTATTATTTCAATCTCCCGAATGGTCAGAGGATTTAAAGGATTGGAATAGAGAAATGTATATTAAATGCACCTATAATGGCGTTCAATTATCCGAAACAGAATTTCCGAAAAACTGGCTAACTGAGGGTATTCAAATAAAGGTCCTTTTTCCTTTTCGTCTGAAACCTTGGCACAGATACAGATCTAAGCTACGATCCCCTCAAAAGGAAAAGGATCCAATGAAAAAAAAAGTGAAAAAAATGGATTTCTTCTTTTTAACAGTTTTCGGAATGGAAGTAGAATTGCCCTTTTCTTCTTCTCCCCGAAACCGACGTTCGTTTTTTGATCCCATTTTTAAAGAACTTAAAAAAAAAATAAAAATTTGGAAAAAGAATTTTTTTCTAGTTCTAAAAGTCTTAAACGAAAGAACAAAATTTTTTCTAAATATAGCAAAAGAAACAGCACAACGGATCATCCAAAGTATTCGCAAAAGGATTCTATTTCTAAAAGAAAAAATAAAAAAACTATCATTATCAAATCTTTTATTTATATTTGGATTGAGAAAAATATATGAATTGAATGAAATTCAAAAAGATTCAACAAAAAGTAAAAGTAAGAGGAATCAAATTATTTACGAATCCACCATTCCAATTCAATCTATTAATTGGACAGATTGTTCATTGACAGAAAAAAAAATAAAAGATCTGAATGATAGAACAAAGAAAATCATAAAACAAATAGAAAAATTTAAAAAAGACAAGAAAAAAGGTTCAGAGAGAAATATTTGTTCTAAGAAAACAACTTATGATGATAAAAGATTAGAATTACAAAAAAATATTTGGCAGATATTACAAAAAAGAAATGTTCGATTATCCCGCAAATCACATTATTTTTTTAAATTTTTCATAGAAAGGGTATATATAGATATCTTTGTATGTATCATTAATATTCCTAGAATCAATGTACAACTTTTTCTTGAATCAACAAAAAAAAATTCTTACAAAATACATTTACAAAAAAGAAGCAAAGGAAGAAAGAAAAAGAAGGGAGAAAAAAAATCAAAGTCTAATTCACTTTATTTCTACTATAAAAAAATCAATTTGAAATATGAGGAATACGAATTCACAGAATTTTTGCGACGTATCCTCTTTGTCACAAGCATATGTATTTTACAAATTATCACAAACCCAAGTTATAAACTTATATATGTAAAAATTAAGATCCGTTTTGGAATATCATGGAACACCTCTTTTTCTGAAGAAGGAACTAAAGGATTATCTTTTTGGAGTACAAGGAATATCTCATTCCAAATTAAAACAAAAGAGCGCTCCCAATTCTGTAATGAATCAATGGACAAATTGGTTAAAAGGTCATTATCAATACGATTTATCTCAGAATGGATGGTCAAGATTAGTATCCCACAAATGGCGAAAAAAAATGAAGGAACGCCATGTGGCTCAAAAGAAAGATTTAACCAAATATCATTCATAGGAACAAAACGGATTAATTCTTTACAAAAAACACGAAATAGATTCATTAACAAATCAAAAAAAAAAAATGAAAAAACAATATGGGTAAGATCTTTTATCATAAAAATCCCTAAATTATGCAGAAAAGAAGGACTCATATATTTATGGATAAAGATCGTCATTCCAAGCAAAAAAAAACCAAGCGATTTCTTAAAATTCCAACACGCGAAAAAAAAAAAAATTGGATATGACGGAAGATATTCCTCTCAAGAATTATATAGTAGAAGATTCTATTCTAGATATGGAAAAAAATTTGGAAAGAAAGTGTTTGGATTGGAGAATTCTGAATTTTTGTCTTACAAAGAAAGTGCATTTTTGGGGTTCGATCGATACCGATTATTATTTTACGCTTCAGGAAGAAATCAACCCATCCAAGAAAAAAAAAAACCTTTTGGATTGGATGGGAATGAATGTAGAAATACTAAATCGTTGCATAGCGAATCGGGAATTTTTTTTCTTCTCGAAAATTTTTATATTTTAGAATGCATATACGAGAAACCCATGGATCATACCAATCAAATTCCTTTTTTTCAATTTAAATGTAAAAAAAAAGGAGAAAAACATCACGGAAAAGAAAAAAATAGATATTTTGAGACGATGGAAAAAAAAAAAATATCTGGAATTAGAGTTAGAGACTCGAAAGAAAGGAAAAACAGAATATGCAGGTCGACTAAATCTAGAAGCATCCCCTTCAAAGAAAGAAAAAGATGTAAAAGAAGATTATGCCAGATCCGACATAAAAAAGGGTGTAAAAAAAAAAAAATACACGAACAACATCGAAGCAGAACTAAATTGCTTCCTAAGAAGGTATTTGCTTTTTCAATTGAACTGGCGGGATTGCTTAAAGGAAAGAATAATGAAGAATATCCAAGTATATTGTCTCCTGCTGAGACTGAAAAATATAAAAGAAATTGCTATAGCCTCTATTCAAAGAGGAGAACTAAGTCTAGATATTATGAAAATGAAGAATCAGAAGGATTTCACTCTTACAGAATTGAAAAAAAATACGGAATTGATGAAAAAAGGAATATTGAGTATCGAACCGATTCGTCTGTCTATAAAAAACCACGAACAATTCAATATGTATCAAACCATAGGCCTTTCGTTGATTCACAAGAGAAAGCACCAAATCAATCAAAGATACCGAGAAAAAAGCTACGTCGACAAGAAAAATTTGGAAAAATCCATAAAGAAATCCATTACAAGAACAAGAGATCAAAAGCTGACGGAAAAGAAAGAAAAAAAGAATTAGGATTTGCTTGTTCCGGAAAATCTTTTATCCGCGAGACGTCGGAGAGAATTGAGAATTCTAATTTGTTTCAATCCGAGGAAGAGAAAGAGTGTGCAGAGAAATACGGCATTTTACAAGGAGAAAAAAGTGAAAAATTGCTGTCAAGTTTTGGCTACAAGAAAAAATATAGAAAGAGAAAAACAAAAACTAATAAATTTAAAGTTATTTCTTTGGCCAAATTATCGATTAGAAGATTTAGCTTGTATGAATCGCTATTGGTTAGATACCAAAAATGGCAGCCGTTTCAGTATGGTAAGGATACATATGTATCCACGATTGAAAATTCGTTAATCTACATTTTTTGTTTTTTCTATTTCTCGTAACATATCTGGTATGCGAAAACAAATAGATGCACATACGCATTGCATTGTCTTACCCTCTATTCTCACTGAGGTACGATACTAATTCAATGATATATCCTATCCATTAGATCTATAAATGAATCACCAAAATCTTCTTATTTGAAGTCGACAATTTTGCTTTTGTGAATGCATAAATATAGTATTTTTTGTATACCTATTTGAATTGGGTTGATTAATCAAAATTGATTTGAAAAAGAAAATCAGGAATTCTAGATTATTGTATATTAAGATTATTGTATATACAAAATTGAAAATGAGTGTCATTTCATTATTATTACTGATCAATAAAAATATCTAGACTCTATAAAAAGGGGGGAAAGACAAGCTTTCATTTTTTTATGGTAAAAAAATCATTTATACCCGTTATTTCACAAGAAAAAAAAGAAGAAAACCCGGGATCGATTGAATTTCAAGTATTGAATTTCACCAATAAGATACGAAGACTTACTTCACATTTGAAATTGCACAGAAAAGACTATTTATCTCAAAGGGGTTTACGTAAAATTCTGGGAAAACGGAAACGACTCTTGTCTTATTTGTCAAAGAAAAATGGAATACGTTATAAAAAATTAATTAATCAGTTGGATATTCGGGAGCCACAAACTAATTAATTTGAAGAGTCGTTTTGAATTATTCGATTTATTAGATCTTGAATTTTGATGAACTAAGTTTTGTTTTAAGCAATTCATGGAAGAATGAATCGAGGAAAAACCTATGAATGCCCCAACTACAAGAAAAGACCTCATGATAGTCAATATGGGTCCTCACCATCCATCAATGCATGGTGTTCTTCGACTTATTGTTACTCTAGATGGTGAGGATGTTATTGATTGTGAACCAATATTGGGTTATTTACATAGAGGGATGGAAAAAATTGCAGAAAACCGAACAATTGTACAATATCTGCCTTATGTAACACGTTGGGATTATTTAGCTACTATGTTCACAGAAGCAATAACTGTAAATGGACCGGAACAGTTAGGAAATATTCAAGTACCTAAAAGAGCTAGCTATATTCGAGTAATTATGTTGGAGTTGAGTCGTATAGCTTCTCACCTACTATGGCTGGGACCTTTTATGGCAGATATTGGTGCACAAACCCCTTTCTTCTATATTTTCAGAGAAAGAGAATTAATATATGATCTATTCGAAGCTGCCACAGGTATGAGAATGATGCATAATTTTTTTCGTATCGGAGGGGTAGCGGCTGATCTACCTCATGGCTGGATAGATAAATGTTTGGATTTCTGCGATTATTTTTTAACAAGGGTTGTTGAATATCAAAAACTTATTACGCGAAATCCTATTTTTTTAGAACGGGTTGAGGGGGTAGGCATTGTTGGTGGAGAGGAAGTAATAAATTGGGGTTTATCAGGACCAATGCTTCGGGCTTCCGGAATCCAATGGGATCTACGTAAAGTTGATCATTATGAATGTTACGAGGAATTTGATTGGGAAGTTCAATGGCAAAAAGAAGGAGATTCATTAGCTCGTTATTTAGTACGAATTGGTGAAATGGTAGAATCCATAAAAATTATTCAACAGGCTCTGGAAGGAATTCCGGGGGGGCCATATGAGAATTTAGAAATCCGCTGCTTTGATAGAGAAAAGGATCCAGAATGGAATGATTTTGAATATCGATTCATTAGTAAAAAGCCGTCTCCGACTTTTGAATTACCGAAACAAGAACTTTATGTGAGAGTTGAAGCCCCAAAGGGAGAATTAGGAATTTTTCTAATAGGGGATCAGAATGGTTTTCCTTGGAGATGGAAAATTCGTCCCCCGGGTTTTATCAATTTGCAAATTCTTCCTCAGTTAGTTAAAAGAATGAAATTGGCTGATATTATGACAATACTAGGTAGCATAGATATCATTATGGGAGAAGTTGATCGTTGAAATGATAATTGATACAACAGAAATACAAGATATCAATTCTTTTTCCAGATTGGAATCTTTAAAAGAGGTCTATGGAATTATATGGATACTTGTCCCTATTTTGACTCTTGTATTGGGAATCACAATAGGTGTGCTAGTGATTGTATGGTTAGAAAGAGAGATATCCGCAGCGATACAACAGCGTATTGGACCTGAATACGCCGGTCCTTTGGGAGTTCTTCAAGCTCTAGCAGATGGAACAAAACTACTTTTCAAAGAGAATCTTATTCCATCTAGGGGAGATATTCGTTTATTCAGTATTGGACCATCTATATCAGTCATATCAATTCTAGTAAGCTATTCAGTAATTCCTTTTGGCTATAACTTTGTTTTAGCTGATCTCAATATCGGTGTTTTTTTATGGATTGCTATTTCGAGTATTGCTCCCATTGGACTTCTTATGTCAGGATATGGGTCAAATAATAAATATTCCTTTTTGGGTGGTCTACGGGCTGCTGCTCAATCGATTAGTTATGAAATACCATTAACTCTATGTGTGTTATCAATATCTCTACGTGTGATTCGTTGAGACAGAAACTTTTCCATGCTCCTTTCTTTTCGTCTTTATTTCTTTTCTTCTTTATAGCAAAGGGGTAGAAAAAATGGAATAGATATCCTGATTTTTGATTTTCATTATTTTTATTCAAAATTCGGATTGATGAACTAAATCAGATAGTTATATGAGTGAAATAAAACAGCTTCTATTTATTCATTATTCATTGATTTAATATTCTAAGATTTAATATTCTAATATTTTAGAATATTCTAATTTTCATTATTAATTTAATGAAATTGAAATTCAATATTAAATCTTAGAATATAAAATTAAAAAAAAAATCGATATATATCTTATTTTGAATATATAATTTTATTTTGAATATAAAATATTAATTTAATTATTATATATATTTATATTTAATATATTATTAATATATTAATATATTATTAATATATTAATATATATATAGTAATATATATAGATATAGGATATAGAATTAATATACTATGATTTGAATTTCATTTGAATCTGCAGTAAAAATATTGAGTCTCATTTTCTATGTATAAGAATTAAGTGGAAAAAAATTATAAGCGGAAGAAAGCGTTTACCCCAAAATTGGTTGATTAGTCATCCTGTTTTGAAGCGGGCTCAAAAGACCAACCTTATTGAGTTTTCACTATCGACTATCGTTTGTATGAATTACCATACATGTATTACCATAAGGGGAGATTGATAAAAAATGCGTGGATGGTTAGAAACACCAAGATACACAAAGGATTAGTAATGGAGATTATGTAAATTCTCCAAAAGAGCATTTCTGCATAATATAAAAAGAATACAAATTGGGGCTTTAAGTTCGTAGAAAAAATAAGGCAGTACTCCCCACAATTCCGATCCAGAGTATGCTCCTATCCACTGATTAAATAAATAACTATCAGAAACGAAATAATCCTTTAATTTTTTTTTAAGTCCCTTTTTGTTTTGCACATAAAAAAAAAGAAGAATAGGAACGAAAAAAAACAAAAGAATAGAATACAATTAAAAAGAGGGATCCCTTTTGATTCTTTCTTATATCCATATTCATGGAAATACAATTTATGTCATAATTCATAAACTAGTGTCTAATTTTTTTACGTAATCGAAAACGACGGGTTATTGAGAATTCTAAAGGAGTATTTTATTGAATTGAAGAATTCAATTATTACTCAACAAATTCAAATTCTTAAGGGATGAGATCAATTCAGAAGTACCTTTTTGTATTTATTATTATAACAGACAGAATTCAATTGGTCTAATTCAGGACCGTCCAATGGATTTGAATCCTATCTATCCGAGGGATATATCAAGATAAATAACCGGCCCGGTCCCTTAGATTTATTTATGGCCTTCGAGGAGCCGTATGAGGTGAAAATCTCATGTACGGTTCTGTAATAGCGATGGGAACAGTAATGTTATCACCGACTAGGATTATCTAACAGTTTAAGTACAGTTGATATAGTTGACGCACAATCAAAATATGGTTTTTTTGGATGGAATTTATGGCGTCAACCTATAGGTTTTATCATTTTTCTAATTTCTTCCCTAGCGGAATGTGAAAGATTACCTTTTGATTTACCAGAAGCTGAAGAAGAATTAGTAGCAGGTTATCAAACCGAATATTCGGGTATAAAATTTGGTTTATTTTACGTTGCTTCCTATTTAAACTTATTAGTTTCTTCATTATTTGTAACAGTTCTTTACTTGGGCGGTTGGAATATCTCTATTCCATACATATTTGTTTCTGAGCTTTTTGAAATAAATAAAACATGTGGAGTTTTTGGAACTACAATTGGTATCTTTATTACATTAGCTAAAACTTATTTGTTCTTGTTCCTTTCTATCACAACAAGATGGACTTTGCCTAGGTTAAGAATGGATCAATTATTAAATCTTGGATGGAAATTTCTTTTACCTATTTCTCTGGGTAATCTATTATTAACAACTTCGTTTCGACTGTTTTCACTGTAAAAGATTGATATTCTATATTCATAACTTGTCTCAAACAAGAGAAAGAAACAAAACAAAAATATTCATAGATATTCACGATATGTTCCTTATGGTAACTGGGTTCATGAATTATGGTCAACAAACAGTACGAGCTGCAAGGTACATTGGTCAAGGTTTCATGATTACCTTAGCCCACGCAAATCGTTTACCTGTAACTATTCAATATCCTTATGAAAAATTAATAACATCGGAACGTTTCCGCGGTCGAATCCATTTTGAATTTGATAAGTGCATTGCTTGTGAAGTATGTGTTCGTGTATGTCCTATAGATCTACCCGTTGTTGATTGGAAACTGGAAACTGATATTCGAAAGAAACGATTGCTTAATTACAGTATTGATTTCGGGATCTGTATATTTTGTGGTAACTGCGTTGAGTATTGTCCAACAAATTGTTTATCAATGACTGAAGAATATGAACTTTCGACTTATGATCGTCACGAATTGAATTATAATCAAATTGCTTTGGGCCGTTTACCAATGTCAGTAATTGACGATTATACAATTCGAACAATTCAATTCAAATAAAATTCTTTATTTATTTATTTCAATATTTAAATTATTTAAATATTGAAAAGATTTATATAATTTTATTAATATAGTTTATAGTTTCGAAATAGTTTCGAATACTCGTTCGTATAAAGAATTAGATTAGTCCTATAACTGTACCTAGAGAAATTCACACTCCTTAGGATTTAATTCAATTAGGAATTTAGTATATAAAATTTTTTCCTGGTCGTATCAATAAGGTCATGAAATTTCAATTTATTTATCTTTTATTTTACATCTAATGGATTTACCTGAACCGATACATGATTTTCTTTTAATCTTTCTGGGATCAGGTCTTGTATTAGGAAGTCTAGGAGTAGTATTATTTACCAACCCAATTTTTTCTGCCTTTTCGTTGGGACTGGCTCTTGTTTGTATATCTTTATTCTATATTTTATCAAACTCCCATTTTGTAGCTGCAGCACAGCTACTTATTTACGTAGGAGCTATAAACGTTTTAATCATATTTGCTGTGATGTTCATAAATGGTTCAGAATATTACCAAGATTTTAATCTTTGGACCGTTGGGGATGGAGTTACTTTGGTGGTTTGTACAAGTATTTTTGTTTCACTAATAACTACTATTCCAGATACATCATGGTACGGGATTATTTGGACTACAAGATCAAATCAGATTATAGAGCAAGATTTGATAAATAATAGTCAACAAATTGGAATTCATTTATCAACAGATTTTTTTCTTCCATTTGAACTCATTTCAATAATTCTTTTAGCTGCTTTGATCGGTGCAATTGTCGTGGCTCGCCAGTAAGAATAGAACTAATAATATCAATCTAAATTCCATTTTGTTCTATTTATTTTATCTCCATTTCCTTTGAATTTTACATGTGAATGGGGAAGTGAAAGAGTGTTTATGTTTAAAAGAATTTTCTTATTCGACTTATTACCAATATCTTCTTTTGGTCTGTACTTGTTATATTCTCTAGTCAATCGAATCTGTTGAAGTGTTGTTCATATTGAAATGAATCAAAATTGATAAGGAGTTGGTCAATGATGCTCGAACATGTACTTGTTTTGAGTGCCTATTTATTTTCTATCGGTATCTATGGATTGATCACAAGCCGAAATATGGTTAGAGCCCTTATGTGTCTTGAACTTATACTGAATGCGGTTAATATAAATTTCGTAGCTTTTTCTGATTTTTTTGATAGTCGCCAATTAAAAGGAAATATTTTTTCAATTTTTGTTATAGCTATCGCAGCCGCTGAAGCAGCTATTGGACCGGCTATTGTTTCGTCAATTTATCGTAACAGAAAATCAACTCGTATCAATCAATCGAATTTGTTGAATAAATAGTATTATCAGAAAAATTCGAATTTCGAATATTGAAATTCTAATATTTATCAATTCAAATTCCCATGTATAACGTATGATCATGTTTGCGAAAACGTAAGAAATCAAAGTATCTTGGCCCTCTCTTATGAATTGATCCAGAGGTAGATTGATTAGAAAAATTCTGGTAAATCATTGATTCATCTGGTGTCGAAATATATGATTCATTTACAAGTTTACTAGATCGAAAATTGCTGATGTTCAAAAATTAATAGAGCCAATGTCACATTCAGTAAAGATTTATGATACATGTATAGGATGTACTCAATGTGTCCGAGCCTGCCCCACAGATGTATTAGAAATGATACCTTGGGACGGATGTAAAGCTAAGCAAATAGCTTCTGCTCCAAGAACAGAGGACTGTGTTGGTTGTAAGAGGTGTGAATCCGCCTGTCCGACAGATTTCTTGAGTGTTCGGGTTTATTTATGGCATGAAACAACTCGAAGCATGGGTCTAGCTTATTGATACGTTTCAAAAAACCACATACGAATACCTTTTTTTTACTGACAAAAACCCGTGCTCAAAATGGAAAATCTTTTCCATTTTGAGCACGGGTTTTTCTGGCCCAAGTGTATCTTATTTTTACCATGAATTTTTTTCCTTGGTTAACAATAGTTGTAGTTTTCCCAATATCCGCGGGTTCCTTAATCTTCTTATTTCCCCATAGAGGAAATAAGGTAATTAGATGGTATACTATTTTTATATGCTTAATGAATCTCCTTATAACAACCTATGCTTTCTGTTATCATTTCCAATTGGACGATCCATTAATCCAATTGACGGAGAATTATAAATGGATCCAATTTTTTGATTTTTACTGGAGATTCGGAATAGATGGACTCTCTATAGGCCCTATTTTACTGACGGGATTCATCACCACTTTAGCTACTTTAGCGGCTCAACCGGTTACTCGGGAATCCCGATTATTCCATTTCCTGATGTTAGCAATGTATAGCGGTCAAATAGGATCATTTTCTTCTCAAGACATTTTACTTTTTTTCATCATGTGGGAATTAGAATTAATTCCTGTTTATCTACTTTTATCCATGTGGGGTGGAAAGAAACGTTTGTATTCAGCTACAAAGTTTATTTTGTATACTGCAGGAAGTTCCATTTTTTTATTAATGGGAGTTCTCGGTATCGGTTTATATGGTTCGAATGAACCAACATTAAATTTTGAAACATCAGCTAATCAGTCATATCCTGTGGCACTGGAAATAATATTCTATATTGGATTTCTTATTGCTTTTGCTGTCAAATTGCCGATTATACCCTTACATACATGGTTACCAGACACCCACGGAGAGGCACATTACAGTACTTGTATGCTTTTAGCTGGAATCTTATTAAAAATGGGAGCGTATGGATTGGTTCGAATTAATATGGAATTATTACCCCACGCTCATTCTCTATTTTCCCCCTGGTTAATTCTATTAGGCGCAATTCAAATAATCTATGCAGCTTCAACATCTCTTGGTCAACGTAATTTAAAAAAAAGAATAGCTTATTCCTCTGTATCTCATATGGGTTTC